ATTACCTATTGATAAATCCCTAACTTTAGGTCTTTTTTAAATTGATTGATTCAATTGTGAAATAAAATATCACGACGTATGTATCTAGGGAACAGTCGCTTCAAAGTGAATTCTCCCTAGATACATCTATTCAATTAAATTATGAATCTATGCTGATTCCGAATATATATATGAATTGTCCTAAATATTCAAAACCCTTTTTTTGGCCTTTTTCTAAAAAAAAACATGAAAAAAATCCAATGGATTTAAAACTTATTTTTCGGTAAATCAATTACGAAATTTTTTTCTAGAATCCCTAAAATTTGTTTGACATCTTCTATGCGAAAATGCTCCATTTTCATAAGATCTTCTTGGCTGTTATTCAAAAGGTCCAACAATGTATATATATTGGACCTTTTGAGACAATTATAGATCCTGGGAGGCAATTCTGATTGGTCAATAAAAATCGATTTCAACGCCATTTTTTTTTTCTTTTTTGTTAGTTTAGCCAATTTATCATAAAAGGTAAAAGGGGGTAAAGGAAACATGTGTTGATTGTCCTCTAAATTTAGATTTTCTTCTTTGGTATGTAAAAAGGGAATCAATAAATCAATCAAATTCCGGGAGGCTTCGTGAAGTGCTTCTTTAGGAGTTAAACTTCCATTTGTCCATATTTCGAGAAATAGTATTTCTTTGTTACCATTTTCATAAGAATGAATACTATGATTCGCATTTCGAACAGGTATGAATACAGGATCTATAGGATAACTTCCATCTTGAAAGGTATTTGGCGCTTTTATAAGATATCCGCGATTCTTCTCTATTTGTAATCCAATAACCAACTCAATGGGTTCTGTCAAGCTAGCTATATGCTGTGTATTATCGACGATTTCTACATAAGGCGGTAAGATGATATCTTGAGCAGTTACATATCCAGGGCCTCTGACACAAATAGACGCCTCACAAGTTCCATAGAGATTACTTCTCAATACGATTTCTTTCAAATTCATTAAAATTTCATGTACTGATTCTTGAATACCCGTTATCGTAGAATATTCGTGTGATATTTTCTCAGATTTTGCGCGTGTGATACATGTTCCTTCGATTTCTCCAAGCAAAGCCCTTCGCATCGCAATGCCTATTGTGTCTGCTTGACCTTTCATAAGCGGAGACAGAATAAAGCGCCCATAAAAAAGACGCTTACTGTCTGCTGCTGATTCAACACACTTCCACTGTAGTGTCCGAGTAGATACTGTTATTTTCTCTCGAACCATAATAATATTATTTGATCAGATCATTGAATCATTTATTTCTCTTGTTTCTCTTACTATTCAAATATCTTCCTTTTTTATTTCTACACACGTCTTTTTTTCGGGGGTCTACAGCCATTATGTGGCATAGGGGTTACATCCCGTACGAAAGTTAATAGTATACCACTTCTGCGAATAGCTCGTAATGCTGCGTCTCTTCCGAGACCTGGACCTTTAATCATGACTTCTGCTCGTTGCATACCTTGATCTACTACTGCACGAATAGCATTTGCCGCTGCGGTTTGAGCAGCAAACGGTGTCCCTCTTCTTGTACCTCCGAAGCCACAAGTACCGGCAGAGGACCAAGAAACCACCCGCCCGCGTACATCTGTAACAGTCACAATGGTATTATTGAAACTTGCTTGAATATGAATAACCCCCTTTGGTATTTTACGTGTACTCTTACGTGAACCAATACGTCCACGTGAACCCCTTTTCGGTATAGCTTTTGCCATATTTTATGATCTCATAAATTTGAGTCGGAGATATATGGATATATCCATTTCATGTCAAAACAGATTCCCTATTTGTATATCAGGTCTTTAACGAGTTTGATTATCCTTGTCTTTGTTTATGTCTTGGGTTGGAACAAATTACTATAATTCGTCCCCGACGACGGATTAGTCGACATTTTTCACAAATTTTACGAACGGAAGCTCTTATTTTCATATTTGCCACTCCTTACTTTAATTTTGAATCCACTTTTTGGAAGAAAATAAGTTTCTTGAAATTTTCGATTTCGAATCGTATTCCTACGAAAGAAATGGTGAAGTTAAAAAACACCTAATCTTTCGAATCTTTGTTGCGGAGTCGATAAATTATACGACCTCTGGTTGAATCATAACGACTTACTTCAATTTTTACTCTATCTCCTGGCAGTATCCGTATAAAACTACGTCGGATCTTTCCTGAAACATAACCTAGAATCATATCTTCATTATCTAAACGAACCCGGAACATACCGTTGGGAAGCGATTCAGTAATTAAACCTTCATGAATCCATTTTTGTTCTTTCATTCCAGGTAAAACCCCCTTGAAGTATCAACTAGTGGAGGAAGAACCCTATTAGAGAACCCACCCCTTCTCTTTTCTTTTTCACAAAAAAGAAGTTTCATATCGGATATTAGAAAGATTACCATATATAACACAAAATTTCTCCGCCTATTCTTTCTAGTCGAGCCTCTCGGTCTGTCATTATACCTCGAGAAGTAGAAAGAATTACAACCCCCATCCCACCTAAAATTCTAGGAATTCTTTGATAGTTAGAATAGATTCGTAGACCCGGCCGACTTATCCGTTTTAAATTTAAAAGATTTCTATAAGTCCTTTTCCTATTCCTTCTATGTCGTAGGGTTAAAACCAAAAAATATTTGTTGTTCTCTCGATGTTTTCTCACATTTTCGAGAAAACCCTCTCGTAAAAGTATTTTAACAATACTTTGGCTGATATTAGTAGATGCTACTCGAACCACGCTTTTTCTATACATATCGGCATTTCGTATAGAAGTTATTATGTCAGCAATAGTATCACTACTCATGATTAATTAAAATTATTGGTGCCTCCAAATTTCGATATAATCAACATGTTTTTCTTTTTTTTTTTTTTACGTGTTTGTTTATAAATATTAATTTTGAAAGGTATATACGTGAGAGAAAATCTACTAAATGAATCTTAATCTATTTCTTTTAAATACCCTACTATAACCATATCGTGGTCTTATTTTATAATACCTCGGGAGCTAATGAAACTATTTTAGTAAAATTGAACTGTCTCAATTCTCGGGCAATCGCACCAAAAACTCGAGTTCCTTTTGGATTTCCTTCTTGATCAATCACAACTGCAGCATTGTCATCATATCGTATTATCATACCGTTGTCACGTTTAAGTTCTTTACAAGTACGGACAATTACAGCTCTGACCACTTCTGATCTTTCTAGAGGCATGTTTGGAACTGCGTCTTTGATCACAGCAACAATAACGTCACCAATATGAGCATATCGACGATTGCTAGCTCCTATGATTCGAATACACATCAATTCTCGAGCCCCGCTGTTATCTGCTACATTCAAATGGGTTTGAGGTTGAATCATATCATTTTTTTATCTGTTTTTTACAATACAAAGGTCGAAGAAAAAAAGAAATATTATTTGTCCAAAAAAAGAAACCTGCACCCACTATTTTTAAGTTTTTAAGTAAGGCCTATTTCTTTTTTATCCCAAAATGATAAATTGAGCTCGTATAGGCATTTTGGACGCTGCTATTGAAATAGCCCTTCTGGCTATAGTTTCTGTTACTCCACCCATTTCATAAAGGATTCGACCTGGTTTAACAACCGCTACCCAATATTCGGGAGAGCCTTTACCTGAACCCATACGTGTTTCTGCGGGTCTTACTGTAACCGGTTTATCTGGAAATATACGAACCCATATTTTTCCACCGCGACGTGCATTTCGTGTCATTGCTCGTCGACCTGCTTCTATTTGTCTAGATGTGATCCAAGCGGGTTCAAGTGCCTGAAGAGCGTATTTACCAAAACAAATAGTATTACCTCGATAAGATATTCCCTTCATTCTTCCTCTATGTTGTTTACGGAATCTGGTTCTTTTGGGGTTATAGTTGATGGTTTGTTTTGAATTCCATCTCTACTACAGAACCGGACGTGAGAGTTTCTTCTCATCCAGCTCCTCGCGAATAAAATAAATTCAAATTAAAGATTTTGAGTTCAATTTGAATTCTATTCAGATATAATATTATGCATAGATGTATTTATATTTAATTTTAATAACTGAATCATGGATTTCATTTAATCTAGATCAAATCTTATTAATTTGTATATCTTGATTTGTCTATTTTGTTTGTATAGATATATATAATAATGAAATTAAATATATATATTAATAACTATTAATATTAATAACTATAACTAAACTATTTTTTCTTCTATTTATCGATATTAGAATCTTAAAAGGAATCTTTTTTTTGTTTTACTCTTTATCGTATTGGATTGACCCAAATTTAGCAATCCAAGAAAATAAAGTTTTCGCGGGCGAATATTTACTCTTTACATTTCTATTTCAGTTCTATCATTCGTTCATAACTTTTCCGAATAGATGAATTGGTCTCTGGTCGGTTCCGCCATCCCGATCAATGAATCATTCAAATTCATTTTCATAGAATCTTTTGAATTCACAGGTTCCGTCGTTCCCATCGCTTCTTTTTTAATGGTTAGGTCTGAATTCTACAATGGAGCTATTAGTTCTTGAGTCAATATTCTTAGTCTTTATTGGCTCGAAGCTCTTTATTTTTTGTTCGATGAGCAGATCCATTTAATGATGAATCCGTATTGATGCTTTATTACACAGATTTTTTATGAGATGACTCATAGACCTTACATATTGGAATTATATATCATCAATATTTTCTTTCTTCCTCTCATCCTTCCATTTATCCATACCCTTTCTTAACAATTTAGAAGCAGATTTTTTAATAAATTAAAAAAGATTTCAGTTGCTACAACAATATGAACAATATATCATATCTTGACTGGTTCTTTGGATCCAGATAATACGAAGTGATGAGTTGGTTATTACTTCTATAGTTATTTGTTTATACTATGGGGCTGGTTTTTATACTAACCCTCAAAAAACCAACGAGTCACACACTAAGCATAGCAATTTTATCAAAAGATTCATTTAATTTTTATTAAACCCT